TTAAAGTCCTACGTGATCTGAGTTCAGACCGGAGCAATCCAGGTCAGTTTCTATCTGTAATGCTACTTCTTTCTAGTACGAAAGGACCGAGAGAAGGGGGCCTATATTATAAAACACGCCCCACCCTGACCTAATGACATCAACTAAATTAGATAAAAGGAGGGCACAAACCCACATCTAGATAAGATTAATTAAGATGGCAGAGCCCGGTAATTGCAAAAGGCCTAAGCCCTTTCAACCGGAGGTTCAAATCCTCCTCTTAATTATGATAACCCTCTTAACCACCCACGTAATTAACCCCTTAGCTTACATTGTACCAGTATTACTAGCAGTTGCCTTCTTAACCCTCATTGAACGAAAAGTGCTAGGATATATACAATTACGTAAAGGCCCAAATGTAGTAGGCCCATACGGACTACTACAACCAATTGCAGACGGGGTAAAACTATTTATTAAAGAACCAATCCGCCCATCAACCTCCTCTCCCATACTATTCCTTACTACTCCAATACTCGCCCTCACCTTAGCCCTACTATTATGAGCACCCATACCCATCCCCCACCCAGTAACAGACCTAAATCTAGGAATACTGTTCATTCTAGCCCTCTCCAGCCTGGCCGTATACTCCATCCTAGGCTCTGGATGAGCTTCCAATTCAAAATACGCCCTAATTGGAGCACTACGAGCAGTAGCCCAAACCATCTCATACGAAGTCAGCCTAGGACTAATTCTACTATCCATCATCATCTTCACAGGAGGCTTTACCCTCCAAATATTTAACACAACCCAAGAAACAATCTGACTTCTACTTCCAGCCTGACCCCTAGCCGCTATATGATATATCTCCACATTAGCAGAAACAAACCGCGCCCCATTTGACCTTACAGAAGGAGAATCAGAACTAGTCTCAGGTTTTAATGTAGAATATGCAGGGGGCCCTCTTGCACTATTCTTCCTAGCAGAATATGCTAACATCCTCCTAATAAACACTTTATCAGCCATCCTATTCTTAGGCACTACATATGCCCCAACCATTCCTGAACTCGCCTCTATCAGCATTATAACAAAAGCCGCATTACTATCAATCCTGTTCTTATGAATCCGTGCCTCCTACCCACGATTCCGATACGACCAGCTCATACACTTAGTATGAAAAAACTTCCTACCAATAACACTAGCACTCATCTTATGACATGCCGCCCTACCAATCGCATTCATAGGCCTACCACCCCAGCTATAACAGGAGTTGTGCCTGAACGCCCAAGGACCACTTTGATAGAGTGACTGATGGGGGTTAAAATCCCCCCGACTCCTTAGAAAGAAGGGACTCGAACCCATATCCTGGAGATCAAAACTCCAAGTGCTTCCACTACACCACTTCCTAGTAAGATCAGCTAAATTAAGCTTTTGGGCCCATACCCCAAAAATGTAGGTTAAAATCCTTCTCTTACCAATGAGCCCTTACATTACTATAATTCTACTATCAAGCTTAGGCCTAGGCACAACTCTAACATTCATAAGCTCTCATTGACTACTAGCCTGAATAGGCCTCGAAATCAATACACTAGCAATCCTACCATTAATAGCCCAACACCATCACCCACGAGCAGTAGAAGCCACTACCAAATATTTTCTAGCCCAAGCAACAGCTGCAGCAACAATTCTGTTTGCCAGCACTATTAACGCCTGAGCCACAGGAGAATGAAACATCAACTGCCTATCCCACCCAATCGCAACTACACTAATTATGATAGCTCTAGCACTAAAAGTAGGCCTAGCCCCTGTGCACTTCTGAATGCCCCCCGTAATACAAGGACTAGACCTACCCACAGGGCTAATCATAGCCACATGACAAAAACTAGCACCATTCGCACTAATCATTCAAATCACCACCACATCCCACCCCCAACTATTGACCCTTCTAGGCCTACTATCAATTTTTATTGGGGGCTGAGGGGGGCTCAGTCAAACACAATTACGAAAAATCCTAGCCTACTCATCCATCGCCCACCTAGGATGAATAATTATTATCACACAATTCAAACCACAATTAACTATCCTCGCCTTAATCACATATATTATTATGACATCAGCAACATTTCTAGCATTTAAACTAATATCCGCCACAAAAATCAACACATTAGCAATATCTTGATCGAAAGCCCCAACCCTCACAGCCATCACCGCTCTAACCCTGCTCTCCCTAGGAGGATTGCCCCCTCTCGCAGGCTTCATACCAAAATGACTAATCCTACAAGAACTAACTACACAAGAACTTCCCCTAACAGCAACCATTGCAGCACTCAGCGCTCTTTTAAGCCTCTACTTTTATCTACGACTATGCTACGCCATAACCCTCACAATTCCACCAAACACTAACAACGCTTCAACCCCTTGACGACTACAAAATACACAAAATACAACCCTTTTAGCCACCTTTACAGCCGCAACCCTCCTGCTCCTACCACTAACCCCATTAGCCCAAGCATTAATCAACTAGAGATTTAGGATAATACCCCAGACCAAAAGCCTTCAAAGCTTTAAGTAGGAGTGAAAATCTCCTAATCTCTGAATAAGGCTTGCAGGACTCTATCCCACATCTTCTGAATGCAACCCAGACACTTTAATTAAGCTAAAACCTTACTAGATGAGAAGGCCTCGATCCTACAAACTCCTAGTTAACAGCTAGACGCTCAAACCAGCGAGCATTCATCTACTTCCCCCGCCTCAAAAAAAAAGGCGGGTGAAAGCCCCGGCAAACGCTAATCTGCTTCTTCGGATTTGCAATCCAATATGTTTTACACCACAAGGCTTATGATAGGAAAAGGATTTAAACCTTTGTTCATGGAGCTACAATCCACCGCCTAACCCTCGGCCATCCTACCTGTGACGATCACGCGCTGATTATTCTCAACTAACCATAAAGACATTGGTACCCTTTACTTAGTATTTGGTGCCTGAGCCGGAATAGTTGGTACAGCCCTTAGCTTATTAATTCGAGCAGAGCTAGCCCAACCTGGCACACTTCTAGGCGACGATCAAATTTACAATGTTATTGTTACTGCTCATGCCTTCGTAATAATCTTCTTTATAGTAATACCGATTATGATCGGAGGCTTTGGTAATTGACTTATCCCCCTGATAATCGGGGCACCAGACATAGCATTTCCCCGAATAAACAATATAAGCTTCTGACTCCTTCCACCCTCCTTCTTACTACTTCTTGCCTCATCAGGTGTTGAAGCAGGGGCAGGAACAGGATGAACTGTATATCCCCCTCTTGCAGGAAACCTCGCACATGCAGGAGCCTCCGTAGACCTTACAATTTTCTCACTTCACCTCGCGGGGGTCTCATCGATTCTTGGAGCAATCAACTTTATCACAACAATTATTAATATAAAACCCCCTGCCATTTCACAATACCAAACACCACTATTCGTATGAGCCACCCTAATCACAGCCGTACTACTACTGCTATCCCTCCCAGTCTTGGCCGCTGGCATCACAATGTTACTAACCGACCGAAACTTAAACACTACTTTCTTCGACCCTGCAGGGGGAGGAGATCCAATTCTTTACCAACATCTTTTCTGATTCTTTGGGCACCCAGAAGTATACATTTTAATTCTGCCGGGATTCGGAATAATCTCCCACATTGTAGCATACTATGCCGGCAAAAAAGAGCCTTTCGGTTACATGGGGATAGTTTGAGCCATAATGGCTATTGGCCTCTTAGGCTTTATCGTCTGAGCCCACCACATATTCACAGTAGGAATAGACGTAGACACCCGAGCATACTTCACATCAGCAACAATAATTATCGCGATTCCAACAGGAGTCAAAGTTTTTAGCTGGTTAGCAACACTGCATGGGGGATCAATTAAATGAGAAACCCCACTACTCTGAGCTCTTGGGTTCATTTTCCTTTTCACAGTTGGAGGACTCACTGGTATCGTATTAGCCAACTCATCCTTAGACATTGTACTACACGACACCTACTACGTAGTAGCCCATTTCCACTATGTCCTATCAATAGGGGCTGTATTCGCCATTATAGGAGCCTTCGTACACTGATTCCCACTATTCACAGGATACACACTGCACAACACCTGAACAAAAATTCATTTCGGAACAATATTCGTAGGTGTAAACCTCACTTTCTTCCCACAACATTTCCTAGGCCTAGCCGGAATGCCACGACGGTACTCAGACTATCCTGACGCCTACTCATTATGAAACATTATTTCATCAATTGGTTCCCTTGTTTCCCTAGTAGCAGTAGTAATATTCCTATATATCCTATGAGAAGCATTCACTGCTAAACGGGAAGTTCTCTCTGTAGAGCTAACAGCCACAAACCCAGAATGACTACACGGGTGTCCTCCACCATACCACACATTTGAGGAACCAGCCTTTGTACAAGTACAGGCAAACTAACGAGAAAGGAAGGAATCGAACCCCCATAAACTAGTTTCAAGCCAGTCACATAACCACTCTGTCACTTTCTTTTATAAGGTACTAGTAAAACAAATTACCTTGCCTTGTCAAGGCAAAATTGCAGGTTAGACCCCTGCGTACCTTAAGCTTAACGGCTTAATGGCACATCCCTCACAACTAGGATTCCAAGACGCGGCCTCCCCTGTAATAGAAGAGCTTCTCCACTTCCACGACCATGCCTTAATAATCGTTTTCCTAATTAGCACTTTAGTCTTATATATTATTGTTGTGATAGTTACAACAAAACTTACAAACAAATACATTTTAGACTCCCAAGAAATTGAAGTTGTATGAACAATCCTTCCAGCAGTCATCCTCATTATAATCGCCCTCCCCTCCCTACGAATCTTATACCTTATAGACGAAGTCAATGACCCCCACCTAACCGTAAAAGCCATGGGGCACCAATGATATTGAAGCTATGAATACACAGACTATGAAGATCTAGCCTTCGACTCATACATGATTCCAACACAAGACCTAGCCCCTGGGCAATTCCGACTACTTGAAACAGACCATCGAATAGTAATCCCAATAGAGTCCCCAGTTCGAGTCCTAGTCTCCGCTGAAGACGTCCTACACTCCTGAGCCGTCCCAGCCCTGGGCGTCAAAATGGATGCAGTCCCAGGACGACTAAACCAAACATCTTTTATCACCTCCCGCCCTGGAGTGTACTACGGACAATGTTCCGAAATTTGTGGTGCCAACCACAGCTTTATACCTATCGTTGTAGAAGCCGTCCCTCTAGAACACTTTGAAAACTGATCCTCCCTTATGCTTGAAGCCGCCTCACTGGAAAGCTAAATAGGGCCTAGCGTTAGCCTTTTAAGCTAAAGATTGGTGACCCCCAACCACCTCCAGTGATATGCCACAATTAAACCCCGCCCCATGATTTGCAATTCTCGTATTCTCGTGACTAATCTTCCTAACAGTGATCCCAACCAAAGTCTTAAAACACACTTTCACAAATGAAATCACAGCATTAAACGCTGAAAAACTAAAATCAGACACTTGAAACTGACCATGGCACTAAACCTATTCGACCAATTCATAAGCCCCACACACCTCGGTATCCCGCTAATTGCCATTGCCCTTACTCTCCCTTGAATCCTGATTCCCTCCCCAACTAATCGCTACCAAACCAACCGACTAGTATCCCTACAAAACTGATTTATCAAAACATTTACACAACAGCTATTAACACCCCTAAATAAAGGGGGGCATAAATGAGCAATAATTTTGGCCTCTCTAATAATCTTCATTCTAACACTAAACATTCTAGGGCTATTACCATATACATTCACTCCAACGACACAGCTCTCACTAAACATAGGCCTAGCCGTACCACTATGGCTAGCCACAGTAATTATTGGACTCCGCAACCAACCTACCGCAGCCCTAGGCCATCTCCTGCCAGAAGGAACTCCAACCCCCCTCATCCCCATCCTAATTATTATCGAAACAATTAGCCTATTTATTCGACCCCTCGCACTAGGAGTACGACTCACAGCCAACCTCACAGCAGGACACCTTTTAATCCAACTAATTTCAACTGCAACAATTACCCTACTACCCATAATAACTACAGTGGCAACTCTCACCGCTATTCTTCTAGTTATACTAACCCTTTTAGAAGTAGCAGTTGCCATTATCCAAGCATATGTGTTCGTCCTCCTTCTAAGTCTCTACCTACAAGAAAACGTCTAATGGCCCACCAAGCACATGCATATCACATGGTTGATCCAAGCCCATGGCCCTTAACTGGGGCAGTAGCTGCTCTCCTAATAACGTCAGGCCTAGCAATCTGATTTCACTTTCACTCAACAACCCTTCTAACCTTAGGTTTAATACTACTACTACTTACAATATACCAATGATGACGAGACATCGTTCGAGAAGGTACCTTCCAAGGACATCATACCCCTCCAGTACAGAAAGGGTTACGATACGGAATAATCCTTTTTATTACCTCAGAAGTGCTATTTTTTTTAGGGTTCTTCTGAGCCTTCTATCACTCCAGCCTAGCCCCAACTCCTGAACTAGGAGGATGTTGACCACCAACAGGCATTACACCTTTAGACCCTTTCGAAGTGCCCCTACTCAATACCGCCGTCCTCCTAGCTTCCGGAGTAACAGTAACTTGAGCCCACCATAGCCTAATAGAAGGCGAACGTAAACAAGCAATCCAATCCCTCGCCCTAACCGTCCTACTAGGCCTATACTTTACCGCCCTTCAAGCTATAGAATATTATGAAGCCCCCTTCACTATTGCGGACGGAGTATACGGCTCAACTTTCTTCGTAGCCACAGGCTTCCACGGACTTCACGTTATTATCGGCTCAACCTTCCTTATCATCTGTCTACTACGACAAGTTCAATACCACTTTACATCACAACATCACTTCGGATTCGAAGCAGCCGCCTGATACTGACACTTCGTAGATGTAGTATGACTATTCCTATACGTCTCTATTTACTGATGAGGCTCATATCTTTCTAGTATTCTAAAGTTAGTACGAGTGACTTCCAATCACCTAGTCTTGGTTAAACTCCAAGGAAAGATAATGAACTTAATTATAGCTGTCCTATTAATCACCACAACCCTCTCTCTCATTTTGGCCTTAGTATCATTCTGACTACCCCAAATAACCCCGGATGCAGAAAAACTTTCCCCCTACGAATGCGGTTTCGACCCTTTAGGATCAGCACGCCTCCCCTTCTCACTACGATTTTTCCTAGTCGCCATCCTTTTCCTACTATTTGACCTAGAAATTGCTCTTCTCCTCCCCCTCCCCTGAGGTAATCAATTACCAAATCCAACATACACACTCTTATGAACTGCAACAATCCTTATTCTACTTACACTAGGCCTAATCTACGAATGGCTACAAGGAGGCCTCGAATGAGCCGAATAGGGTATTAGTCCAACTTAAGACCTCTGATTTCGGCTCAGAAAACCACGGTTAAACTCCGTGATCCCCTTATGACACCCGTATACTTCAGCTTCACCTCAGCATTCACCTTAGGGCTAATAGGCCTAGCCTTCCATCGCACCCACCTCCTATCAGCCCTATTATGCCTAGAAGGAATAATACTATCACTATTTATTGCTCTAGCCTTATGAATATTACAGCTAGAATCAACTGCCTTTTCAGCAGCCCCCATCTTACTACTAGCCTTCTCAGCCTGCGAAGCCAGCGCAGGCCTAGCCTTGCTTGTCGCCACTGCTCGCACCCACGGAACAGATCGACTCCAAGCACTAAACCTCCTACAATGCTAAAAATCCTAATTCCCACAATTATGCTGTTCCCAACAATCTGACTCTCTTCTCCTAAATGACTATGAACCACAACAACATTACAAAGCTTAATCATTGCATTACTCAGTCTTACCTGAATTAAATGGACCTCAGAAACAGGCTGAACTTCCTCAAATCTCTATATAGGCACGGACCCCCTCTCAACCCCCCTATTAGTGCTTACTTGTTGACTACTCCCCCTCATAATTCTTGCTAGCCAAAACCATATTAAAATAGAACCCCTCAGCCGCCAACGAAGCTACATCACCCTTTTAGCTTCACTACAAACATTCCTAATCATAGCATTTGGAGCTACAGAAATCATCATATTCTACGTTATATTTGAAGCCACACTTATTCCCACACTAATCATTATTACACGCTGAGGGAACCAAGCCGAACGCCTAAGCGCTGGAACATACTTCTTATTCTATACCCTAGCAGGATCCCTCCCCCTATTAGTAGCCCTCCTACTACTACATCAAAACCTTGGAACACTATCAATGCTTACAATCCAATATTCACACCCTTTAACCCTAAACTCTTGAGGAGATAAAATTTGATGAGCAGGCTGCTTAATCGCTTTCCTAGTAAAAATACCATTGTACGGAGTTCACTTATGACTACCAAAAGCCCATGTAGAAGCCCCAGTAGCAGGCTCCATAGTACTGGCAGCAATCTTACTAAAACTAGGCGGCTACGGCATAATACGAATAATAATTGTCTTAGACCCCCTATCTAAAGATCTAATCTACCCCATTGTCGCACTAGCCCTATGAGGAGTAATTATAACGGGATCGATCTGCCTACGACAAACCGATCTCAAATCCCTAATCGCCTACTCTTCTGTCAGCCACATAGGACTAGTTGCAGGAGGGATCCTAATCCAAACCCCATGGGGCTTTACCGGAGCCTTAGTACTAATAATTGCCCACGGCCTAGTTTCCTCTGCCCTTTTCTGCCTAGCCAACACAACCTATGAACGAACTCACAGCCGAACAATACTCTTAGCCCGAGGGCTACAACTCATCTTCCCTTTAACCGCCACCTGATGATTTATCTCAAACCTAGCAAACCTGGCCCTCCCCCCTTTACCAAACCTAATAGGAGAACTTGTAATTATCACAGCAATATTTAACTGATCCCCTTGAACCCTCATACTAACTGGAGCAGGAACCCTGATCACAGCAGCCTATTCACTCTACCTCTTCTTAATAACCCAACGAGGCCCTCTACCACAACACATTATAAACTTACAACCCTTTCACACACGAGAACATTTACTAATAGCACTCCATCTCCTACCCATCATCCTCCTTATTACAAAACCAGAAATTATATGAGGCTGATGATATTGTAGATATAGTTTAACACAAAACATTAGATTGTGGTTCTAAAAATAGAGGTTAAACCCCTCTTATCCACCGAAAGAGGCCCGAAGCAGTAAGGACTGCTAATCCCTACCCCCATGGTTAAACTCCGTGGCTCATTCATAACGCTTCTAAAGGATAATAGTTCATCCATTGGTCTTAGGAACCAAAAACTCTTGGTGCAACTCCAAGTAGCAGCTATGGTAAATACTATTATAACAACTACCCTCCTCTTAACTCTAATAATCCTAACTTGGCCCTTGATCATAACACTAACCCCAAAACCACTAAACCAAGATTGAGCCACTAAACATGCCAAAACCGCCGTAAGCACCGCATTCTTCATCAACATCCTCCCCCTCATCCTCTTCCTAGACCAAGGAACAGAAAATATCATCACCACCTGGAACTGAATAAATATCACAAACTTTGACATCAATATTAGTTTCAAATTCGACCACTACTCCCTAGTCTTCACGCCCATCGCCTTATATGTAACATGATCTATTCTAGAATTTGCATCCTGATACATACACTCCGACCCATACCTGAACCGATTCTTTAAATACCTACTACTATTCCTAGTTGCTATAATTATTCTAGTCACCGCTAACAATCTTTTCCAACTGTTCATTGGATGAGAGGGAGTGGGCATTATATCTTTCCTCCTAATTGGGTGATGGCACGGACGAGCCGACGCCAACACAGCAGCTCTTCAGGCAGTTCTCTACAACCGAGTAGGAGACGTAGGCCTTATCTTAGCTATTGCATGAATCGCAATAAACCTAAACTCATGAGAAATCCCACAAATTTTTTTATTATCTAAAAACTTCGACATAACACTACCTCTAATAGGCATCATCTTAGCCGCCACAGGAAAATCCGCCCAATTTGGCTTACACCCCTGACTACCCTCCGCAATAGAAGGTCCAACCCCCGTCTCAGCCCTACTGCATTCAAGCACAATAGTCGTCGCAGGTATTTTCCTACTAATCCGACTCCACCCATTAATAGAAAACAACCAATTAGCCCTCACCACCTGCTTATGCTTAGGCGCCCTAACAACCCTCTTCACTGCTACTTGTGCTCTAACCCAAAACGACATCAAAAAAATCGTAGCTTTCTCAACATCAAGCCAACTAGGCCTAATAATAGTCACCATTGGATTAAATCAGCCCCAACTAGCTTTCCTACATATTTGCACCCACGCCTTCTTCAAAGCTATACTATTCCTATGCTCAGGCTCAATCATCCACAGCCTAAACGATGAACAAGACATTCGAAAAATGGGAGGCTTACATAAACTAATACCATTTACCTCATCCTGCCTTACCATCGGCAGCCTAGCACTTACAGGTATACCTTTCCTAGCAGGCTTCTTCTCAAAAGATGCAATTATTGAAGCCCTAAACACCTCCCATCTAAACGCCTGTGCCCTAACCATTACACTAATTGCCACATCCTTCACTGCAGTATATAGCCTCCGAGTTGTATTCTTTGTAACCATAGGCTCCCCCCGATTCCTCCCCCTATCACCAATCAATGAAAACCACCCCACAGTAATTGCACCTATCGAACGTCTAGCCTGAGGAAGCATTATTGCAGGCCTAATTATCACCTCAAACTTCCTCCCATTAAAAACCCCCACCATAACTATGCCCCTTTCCCTTAAAATGGCTGCACTAGCAGTCACAATCACAGGCCTAATTATCGCCCTAGCCCTAGCAACAGCAACCTCAAAACAAATCAAAATTACTCCTACTATTATACTCCACAACTTCTCTAACATACTTGGATTTTTCCCACCAGTTATTCACCGCCTAGTCCCAAAAATTAACCTCACCTTAGGAAAACAAGCCACAAAACTAGATCGACAATGACTAGAAATAGGCCCAAAAAGTCTGCACCCCCTACACAACCTTATCTCCTCAACATTCGACAACATAAACACTAACATTGTCAAAATTTACCTCACCTTCTACCTGGTCTCCACAGCCCTAATTATCATCATCTTATCAACATTCTAAATCGCTCGAAGCGCACCACGCCCCAAACCCCGAGTCAATTCCAACACCACAAAAAGACATAACAACAACACTCATGCACACACAACCAACATCCCGCCCCCAACAGAATATATCAAAGAAATACCACTAACATCCCCCCGCACCACAAAAAACTCCTTAAACTCATCTACAACAACCCAATCACCATAATTACCTCAAAACCATCATACAGCCACCCCAACCCCAAATAAATATATCAAAACATAAGACTTAACTGACCCCGCCCCCCAAGTCTCAGGAAATGGTTCAGCCGCTAAAGCCGCTGAGTATGCAAAGACTACCAACATTCCACCCAAATAAATCAAAAACAACATTAAACCCACTAACGACCCACCATGCCCAATTAAAACTCCACACCCAACCCCCGCTGCTACTGCCAAACCTAAAGCAGCAAAATAAGGAGCAGGGTTAGAAGCAACCCCAACCAACCCAACAACCAACCCTAACAAAAGAAGATCAAGAAAATATATCATAATTCTCGCCCGGACTTTAACCAGAACTAATGACTTGAAAAACCACCGTTGTTATTCAACTACAAGAACCATGGTCACCCGTAAAAATCACCCCCTATTTAAAATCATCAACGATGCACTAATCGATCTCCCCGCCCCCTCAAACATCTCCGCCTGATGAAATTTTGGCTCCCTACTATTACTATGTCTTATAGTACAAATTCTAACAGGACTCTTCCTAGCCATACATTACACCTCAGACGTCTCAACTGCCTTCTCCTCAGTAGCCCATATTTGCCGAGATGTTAACTACGGCTGAATTATCCGCAATCTACACGCCAACGGCGCCTCCTTCTTTTTCATCTGCATCTACCTGCACATCGGACGGGGGTTATACTACGGCTCCTACTTATACAAAGAAACCTGAAACATTGGTGTCATTCTTCTACTATTAGTAATAATAACTGCATTCGTAGGATACGTACTACCATGAGGCCAAATATCCTTCTGAGGCGCCACAGTAATCACAAACCTCCTATCTGCCGTACCATACATAGGCGACGCCCTAGTGCAATGAATCTGAGGAGGCTTCTCCGTAGACAACGCAACATTAACACGATTCTTTACATTTCACTTCCTCCTCCCATTTGCAGTTATCGCAGCCACAATCCTTCATGCTCTATTCTTGCACGAAACAGGCTCCAATAACCCAATTGGCCTAAACTCCGACGCAGACAAAATCTCATTTCATCCTTATTTCTCATACAAAGACCTCCTCGGATTCATTATCCTCATCACGGCTCTCGCAACTCTAGCCTTATTCTCACCAAACCTCCTAGGCGACCCAGAAAATTTCACCCCGGCAAACCCCCTAGTAACCCCGCCTCACATCAAACCAGAATGATACTTCCTATTCGCCTATGCAATCCTACGATCTATCCCAAACAAACTAGGCGGAGTATTAGCACTACTTTTCTCCATCCTAGTACTAATAGTAGTTCCCCTACTACATACTTCCAAACAACAAGGACTAACCTTCCGCCCCCTTACTCAACTCTTATTTTGAACCCTCGTCGCCGACGTATTCATCCTGACCTGAATCGGCGGGATACCAGTCGAACATCCCTTCATCATCATCGGCCAAATTGCTTCAGTTCTCTACTTCCTACTATTCCTAATCCTAAACCCAATAGCAGGCTGGTTAGAAAACAAATTCCTTAATTTCAACTGCCCTAGTAGCTTAGACATAAAGCGCCGGTCTTGTAATCCGGAGATCGAAG